TGACCAGTGAATCGAACTGGGATTCAAGTTTTTCATTTACTGAAGTAAAAACGGGGTTCTTATCTTTAAACCTTTCGAGATATTTTATTGCATGTAAATGAAATGTAGAACCATAAATAGAAATCGAATATTTTTTGGATTCTTTATTTTATTTTTTATTTTTATTAAGTTCAACTAATTTCATTTCTACAGAACAGCCGATTAACAAATTCTATAGGTATAGATTTTATGAATAAAAAAGAATGTGAAATTGTAAAATAAAGATACCGGTCAATAGAGAACCTTTTCTTTTTTACGATTATGAATGTTTTATGGTATGAAATAGAAAAACTTGAAAAAACACATATTGGCCTTCTTTTTTTATTTCCAGTATTATTAAATTTTCACATATCTTTTGACTATCTCGATAATGTTTTATTTGAGGAGGACACTATTAGCTCGAAAATAAATAGTAATAAAAAGAATTCGTTTTGAACAATAGATGTCTTTCACATCCAGCTATAACAATGAGTAATTTTTTAATTTCTAAATGGCAGTTCCAAAAAAACGCACTTCGACATCAAAAAAGCGTATTCGTAAAAATCTTTGGAAAAGGAAGGGATATTGGGTAGCATTAAAGGCTTTTTCATTAGCGAAATCTCTTTCTACTGGGAATTCAAAAAGTTTTTTTGTACGGCAAACAAAAATAAATAAGTAATAAAACGTTAGAATAATTTGAATCAACTTGAAAAAATAATTCAATTATTCAATTAGAATTATTCAATTATTATCTAATTGAATAATTTAACGATTCCCTTTCATATTTGATATTGATTAACTCACCAATCAATATGTAATGGAACTCTATTCGCTTTTCTGATTGATATATAAAATAATAGAATTAGCAAATCCTCTATTTACTATTCACTGAATAATAACTTTTTTGTTAACAAAAGAATAAAGATCATTTCTATTCCAAGGTGGGGAGTTTTCTTTTCCCCATCGACCTATTTGTTTGCAGAATTAAAAAAAAAATTATATATTTTTATTCTATTTCCATATCTATAGAAGAACGTATATAAAGAAGAACGTATATAAAAATCTTTAGTGAAAGTTAAGAACTCATTGAAACTAATTGATTCCATTTTGAAAGCTTTGTGTTTTGTCTAACTTTTTATTTTCTCTGAATTATTATATAGACCCCCATGTATATCTTGCCCTTAACCCAATAGAGAAAATTGCTTAATTAAATTTTGTATGACTAATTGTCAATTTTGAGCGATGCAAAATGGGTTCTTTTCTTTCTATTTTGTCGTCAAAATCCCTTTTTTGTTTTAGATTGATGAAAAAAAAATAAATAAGAAATTGCTGATTAAACAATGAAAACACAAACTTTTTTTAACTCTATTCCTTAATTGAGTATAGAACGGTTTAGTTACAAGAGTTCAATTCTAGGAAAGCATAAAATATAGGAAAGTCCCAGGTTAAATAAAAAAAAAAACTAAGACTCTAAACTAAAATATAAAATAATGAACCTTCAACCTAAAATTCCTATTTGAACAACTTTTTATTGTTATTAATCCATTTGAATCATTACTAAACTAAAATAGCTTAATCAATCTCGACGATTGCTTATTCATAGGCTATTATGAGTTCAAGACAGGCCGCTATGGTGAAATTGGTAGACACGCTGCTCTTAGGAAGCAGTGCTAATGCATCTCGGTTCGAGTCCGAGTGGCGGCATAGCGTCTTCTAAAAAGGATAAATAGATCTTATAATGAATTCAATTCCCGATTTACATTTTATAATTATGTAATTAAGGGACTCTTCTTTTTTAAGATTTTTTATGATATTTTCAACCTTAGAGCATATATTAACTCACATTTCCTTTTCGATCGTTTCAATTGTAATTACAATTCATTTGATAACTTTTTTAGTCGATGAAATCGTAAAACTATATGATTCGTCAGAAAAGGGCATAATAGTTACTTTTTTCTGTATAACAGGATTATTAGTTACTCGTTGGATTTCTTCAGGACATTTCCCCCTAAGCGATTTATATGAATCATTAATTTTCCTTTCATGGAGTTTCTCCCTTATTCATATAATTCCGTATTTCAAAAAAAATCTTTTAATTTTAAGTAAAATAACTGGCCCAAGTGCTATTTTTACCCAAGGCTTTGCTACTTCAGGTATTTTAACTGAAATACACCAATCTGGAATATTAGTGCCTGCTCTTCAATCTGAGTGGTTAATAATGCACGTAAGTATGATGATATTGGGCTATGCAGCCCTTTTATGTGGATCATTATTATCAGTAGCACTTCTGGTGATTACATTTCGAAAAAACGGAAAGCTTTTTTATAAGAGCATTTATAAGAGCAATGTTTTTTTAAACGAATCATTTTTCTTGGGTGAAAATGTTTTAGAAAATACTTCGTTTTTTTCTGCTAAAAATTATTACAGGTCCCAATTGATTCAACAATTGGATTATTGGAGTTATCGGGTTATTAGTTTAGGA